AATAAGAACCGTAATCCCAACCGTAGTAATTAAAATTGACATGATAGAAGTAAGTGGATCTACCAAATGACCAAACTCTAAAGAAAAATCATTATTGATGGTCCAAGACCAGACATATTGATAGATATAACTTTTATTTAGTTGATGAATAAATAAATAGGCCGAAAGAAGCATAACTAGACCTAACAAAAAAAGAGTAGGAAAGGCCCATATACGCCGAAGATGTTTTGTTGTCGTTGGAAAAAGTAGGAGTCCAACTCCTATTAACATAGGAACGGGAAGTGGAATGAACGGCATAATCCATGAATATTGATATATATGTTCCATAAAAAAATCAATAAAAAAATTCTTAATTCATTTTTTCTAATTCACCGGCCCTTTTTTTTGAATGAAAAGGATCCATAATAAATAAAGATGTTCTAAACTCAAATGACTTTTTCTAGTCTTAACTCTTAAGTATTAAGTATTCTAAATATTGCTAGAATTATTTGAAAATATTAAAGCTTACTTGTACTATTAGTCCCATTCAACTTTTGGAAATTTCAATTAGTTAGACTCTTCTCGAGCTTCACTACTTAATTTAATAGTTAATAGAAAAAAAAAGATTGAAATTCATTTTCAATTAAATAGGTAAAGCTGGGGTTCTTCAACTTTAGAATGTATTTTAGATTTGACTATAGCAGTGGCCATAATCCATATTTCCATACTCAAATAGAAAAAGAGTACCCATAATCCGTATTAAAATAAAAAAATCGAAATGTCTTTCACATTTCACTATAGCAATGAAGAACTTTTTTAATTTCAAAATGACAGTTCCCAAAAAACGTATTTCTAGTTCAAAAAAGCGAATTCGGAAAAATCTCTGGAAAGTAAAAGGGCATCAGGCAGCGTTGAAAGCTTTTTCATTAGGGAAATCCCTTTCTACCGGGAATTCTAAAAGTTTTTTTCGTTTTTTTGCTAGGCCAGCTGATATTAATAAAAACAAAAGAATCAGAAATTGGGAGGGAAAAAATGAAACCAAATCGAAATGATAAGATGATTCTAAAAGAAACATCAGCATCAACATCAATTGGAAGGGAAAAAAGAAAACCTTTTAGAAATGATAAGCTGATTATAAAAGAATCATCAACTGGGAGGGAAACTATAAAACCTTTTAGAAAGGATAACCCAGTTCTAGTTGTTCAAACAAAGAGGATCAATCCAAAGCCTTATCGAGACGAAAAGAGCTCCATTTTGTTGCCAGGTGAAAAAGAGGATCCTCCGGTTTTTGATTTGAGTCAAAAATATGAGAATGCAGTTGTTCAGATCAATCTAAAGCCTTATCGAGACGAAAAGAACTCCATCTTGTTCCCAGGTGAAAAAGAGGCTCCTCCGGTTTTTTGTTTGAGGGAAGAAATGGACACACCCCAAAAAAACCCCGAGCGCTCTTTTTCCTCTGTTTATACTTATGGTTCTGATCCAAGTCTAATCAAACCTTTTCGTTTCAATTCTGTTCTTGGAGGCTGCTGCATCGTAGGGGTAGGGGTCCTTTTCATTGTATTGGTAAATCGCCTTTTCAAGGTATTGGTAAGGTCTATTTGGTAAAAAAAAAAGAATAATGAAGGGAAGTGACGAATCTAAAAAAAGAGGGGGGAAATCTGAATTCTTTCAGATTTTCCAATTTCCTTGAAAATAGGAATTCGGTATTTCAATAATGTAAAATGTAAGAAACCTGTAATTTCTATTCCACCTTTTATAATTGTTATTCTATATAACTTTTTATAATTGTTATTCTATTCCACCTTTTAGAAGAATAGCCCAGGAGAGACAAAGATCTTTATATGCAAACTTTCAATAATAGACGTATGGATATTCGCGCAGCCTTGATTTTCGGGCTGTTTTATGGGTCGTTAATCACATTTTCAAAAATCACAAGTTATCTTTTCCTTGTCCGCTATTGGATTTTTCAAGACGAAGAGGGGACTGGTAAAGCGCGAGCACTCAGTAATGGATTTTTGGTGGGGCATTTGTTGGGGTATTTATTAATTTACTACTTGCCCTTTTACAATATTGTCAGCAATTTTTACCTGAAAATCATACTGGCTCTTTGCCTTCTTTTGTACCATTTTTTCTGGACCAATCATCATCTAGACATTTATCTACCAAAATCGTTTTCGGCTCCGAGACGCGATCAAGCCCTAGCTTTTGTTTATGGTTTCAGTTATAGATTACTGAATTTTACGTTTTTTCCCAACGCCATATTCTCGAGAATGATCATAGCGTACTTGATACAATGCAAGTATAAGGTGCTCTACATATCGACTACTTTTTTGGTTTGGAGTATAGGCCATTTGATTTGTATCAAATTGGTTCAATTTTTCACATTATGGCTACAGAAAAATTTCTCCGCCTTTCTAATTCTTACTCATCAACTGTATCTTCAAGATAAAATCAAGAAGATAAGATCTAGGGCTATATCTCTAGCCCAAATGTTTGAGTATAAACCAGATCAAGTCATGAAACCTGGGATATACCGTGAGGCACAAACAATCGATGAAATGATTCAAATATTAGCTACGATTCTGTTTATTGTAGCCCTGTATTTTTTAGGAAAATCGCCGATACCTTTTGTTCCTCATCGTTCATCCGTGCCTAATGCAGTCGAGCTAGCTAGGATGGAACGCCTAGAGGAAGACGCCAAAGTGCAAAGAGAGATAGAAAATGGATTCTATCCATTAGAGTACTTCGAAGAAGAACAAAAGAAAGACGAAAAGTCAGATGACGAAGAAAAAAACAGGGCTCTAATTTCGAAAAAGAGTAACAAAAAACGAAAAGAAAGAGAAAAAGAGCACAGCGACGAACTCGACGAGGAAAGGAATAAAGAAATTTCGGATATGGATGAGGAAGAGCTCGAAGAAAGTGAAAAGGGAGACAGCAACGAACTCGACGAGGAAGAGAATGAAGAAATTTCGGATATGGATGAAGAAACAGGATTTGAAAATACCCTTTATACTTTCTTTTCAGATTGCTTTTTCGAGTCCTTTTCATTTTATGCTTTCCTTTTCCACCGGTTGAAATTTTATTATGCTTTGCTTTTCCACCGGTTGAAATTTTTTTATGGTTACCTTTTCGACTTGTTTTCGTCTTCTAGTCGCTTTTTGAACCGATTCAAGCCCCTTTTTTCTCCCTTTTTGATCGTGGTCAAACATTTTGACCTCTACTTCAATCTCTTGTCCGTTTATATCCCTGATTTGAAGTTCCTGAAGTGGTTTTTGTTCAACCATAAAATGGTTTTTAGCGCCATTTTCCGCGGTTTTTCCCATTTCTTTTTCAATCCGCGCAGGTGGGTTCAACCTTACCGCTACATCAAAACTTCTTTCTACGAAGATAGTGTCAAAAAAGGGGGATTTTCACAATTTGGTTTTTATAAATGTGAAAGCGATGGAAAAGAACGGACCTCTTTCACATATCCCCTTTCTTTAATCACTTTTTCTAAAATGATTGAAGGAAAACTTTCTTTGTTTAGAAAAACCAAGCTACTGCCCGATAGGGATAGATTGTACACCCTTTGGGTTTTACGAAATGACAAGAAAAGGGCCAGTCTGAACAAGGAATTAAGAAAAAGAGTACAGAAGCTACAAAGCGGATCTCCTTTTAGGGATGCATTTGACATACGGAGAAAGCTCTTTCAATTCAAATACACTCCGAAAGCTTTGCGATCAATTTCTGAGACCTTGTTTGACCAAATGCACCCATCGGGAGGAAAAAAAAGGGAAAATGACCCCGTCTGGGATGGACCTTCTCGCGGAGCTTTTTGGTATAACCATAAATTCACGAAAACAGCAGCGGAACAGAGGGTTGACGAGGAAGAGCACCTGCAAACAATGTGGTTTTTTTTTAAAGACTTGAGACCTTTAAATCAGAAAGAGCAGTATTTGATACTCGAACGCGAGAAAGAGGAACGGGAAAGCCGGGCAAAACAAAAGCTTAGACGGCAAGTTTTCGAAAAGAGTCTATTAGGGAAAACTTTGAGAATACTTAAAAAAACGGCTCCTTATAAGATTTTGCTAAAGTTAAAGAAAAAGACAAAGAAAGGAACATTGACAAACAAACAAAAGAAGGCTTGCCGCTTGAATCGGATTTTCACTAGAATTTTGGTTCTGAATTCTAATTTGAGACCAAGTTCAAAAAGAAACCTTTATTCCTCTCCAAACCCATTTTTAGATAAAATAAACAAAATACGTCGAAATCGTAACACGGTATACGACATTATGAATACCTACTATCAGGGTTTGAGCGGGTTCACACATAAAGACATTCCGAAAATGCGCAAAAAATATCAAAAATACCGTAAGTTTCAGCTGAAACTACGGACAATCATGAAAAAAGTTCCTCGGTGGGAATACAACATCGATGAGGAAAAAAAAGATTATAGTGAATACACGATAAGAAATGACGATGTAGTATCCGAAGACGTCTATTTGCGTACAAGAAAAGCAAAATTTAGGGTATTTCGAACCAAAGTCTGGAAATACTATGAGCGACATGATAAACGTGAACTGAAGCAATGGTATTTTTACCGTTACGCTAAGATCACGCATTTTCGTCGCAATATGGTCAAAGGTGCGGACCGTACCCAAAGGCGAAAAGTAACGATATGTGGGTGGTATGAACACCGGGCCCAGTCGCCCCTTTTTTTGCCCAAACGAAGGAAAACCCTTTTACTCATTCTGCTCACTTTAGATATCTTTGAGCTTATGAAAAAAGTTTCTAGATTTCTACTACGGGAATACGGGTTTAAAGTGAGAGTTAAGCGTATATCCGAAAGGATAAACCGAATTTGGAAGAAACTGTGGAATCTGCCAGATTCTCAAAAGAGTGCTATAGAGGCTGCTATAGAAGCAGAAAACGAACTACAAGGGCTCAGGGAAGACGAAGAAGACAAAAAAGAAGCAGGGAATGCCTTAGAAGTAGAAGAATGGCAGGAGCGCCGAGAGGCGCATGAGATCCGAGCCATTTGTATAGCTGAGACGTGGGAACTCCTTCAATCGGGTCATGCAATAAGATCTCTGATACTATTAATCCAATCGTTTTTAAGGAAAAATGTGATCTTTCCTTTATTGATAATAGCTAAAAATATGGCTCGTATACTCTTATTTCAAAGTCCCGAATTGTTTCAGGATTTCGCGGATTTAAAGAAGGAAACTCACACCTTGTGCGATTTTGGTGGTATTCCACTTGACGAGTCACAAGACCCAATAGGGTGGTTCACAGATGGTTGTCAGATAAGGATCCACTTTCCTTTTGAGTGGAAACCTTGGCGAGAACCCGATCAAAGCAAAGAGAGCAGTGTGGCAGAGGATTTTTATTTAACCGTTTTTGGAAGAATAACTACTATTCCTTTTGGTACGGCTCGCAAACCCTATCCATTTTTTAAAACCGTTTTTGAAGAACTAAAGAAAAAAAAAGCTTCTCAAGAACTCAAAAACCTACTCACAAGTGTAATTAGAAAGTTGCAAAAGAAGGGTTTTTTGAAGTTTAAAAGAGAAGGGTTTCTTCGAAAAGGTCTTTTAGCTTTTCAAAAAAAAGGCTTTCAATCCAAGCTGCTAAAGGGCGTAAAAGTAAAAAAAAGAACAAATTTGAAAAAAGGGCCACAATCTAAATTAACAAAAAAGAAAAAAGAAAGGAAAGTGGATAAAACAAGCACAATCATAAATGAAATAGAAAGGCTTATAAAAGAAAAGAAAAAAAGACTTTTCATTATTCAAACAAGCATTAGTTCGACCAAAACCAGTTCTCATTCTAAAATCTCAGAAGCACTACGAAGGGTTTCTAAAATATTCAAAAGAAGAAAGGCACGATTCATTCGTAAATCTCAAATTTTTAGAAAATTGATCATTGAATGGATATACGTGAAAATACTTTTCGATTTGAAAAAGAGATTTCTAGATGAAATAAATAAGAAAAGGAGTAGTCTGAAAATGGTTGCACAGTTTTTTTCTAAATTCAAAAAAAAAAGAAAAAACAAAATGATTGGCAAGGGCATTAAAGGCATTAATAAAAAGAAAAGAACAAAAAGCCGTTTTATTTCAACTATAAAAAAACATACTTTTAATTTGAGAAATAGTCAAATTAGTAATAGTCAAAAAACCATTGTTTTTGACTTATCCTCTCTGTCACAAGCATATGTATTTTTTAAATTATCACAAACGGAGAAGTCTTCTTTTAGAGTATCTAAATTCCGTAATTTGAAAAATTTTAGACTTGGGATGAATCGATGGAAAGAATGGTTAAGAGGCCATTTTGACTACTATCTTTTATCTGACATTAGATGGTCCAGATTAGAAGCACAAAAATGGCGAAATAAAATGAATCAATGTCGCACGGCTGAAAATCACAATTTCAAGAAAGGGGATTTATATGAAGTAGACTCATTGCCGATTAACCCACAAAAATTGAAATTTAAAAAGCACCTTAGATATGATCTTTTAGCATATAGCTTCCTTAATGCTGAATATAAGAAGGATCCCTATGTCATAGCGCCATCATTAGTAAATAATAAACACACCGCAATTGCACATCTTTACAACCTACACAAAGATAGCCTTGTGGATATGCTGACAAGTAACTATCAAAATTTGCGCGATTCCATGGAAAAGCACCCTTTGTTGGATATGCATATGGACGTTAATAGGACGGCACTGCGTAGGCGGATGACTTATAATCAGATACGATTTGATGTTGAAGATAAGAAAAAAGGATCTAAGGTGGTGGATAAGGTCGCTATTGATTCTTGGGTAACTGGACAGAATAGGGTGCTCCCGGACGGGTGGTTACCGAAGGAGCACCTCGATGATTTGGAGTTGGTAGAGTCCGCAATTCTTGCCCTAGAAACCATACGGCACCACACCTTTTTCTCTGTTTACGCCTTATTTTGGCCTAAGTTTGATAGGCATGGGCTAGACAAGTTTGTTCGGTATGAAAAGTCGTATGATAAAAGACGTACCCCGATTTTTAAAAAACAAAAAAGCATGGATAAGCGAAAAAAAGACTTGGCTGCTAGAAAAAAAAAACTTTCGGGGAGGGCCCAAGCGATAAAGATTGCTCAACGAGAGTTTGACCTGAGTTTGATACTAGAACCTGAAGAAGTTGAAAAAATCGACAATAAGAACTTTTTTGATTGGATGGGGTTAAATAATGAAAACGAACTAGAAGAACTAATGGAACGCAATAATGATGAAAAGAAAAGTTCTTTCCTAGGATCGAGTTTTTTTCTCTTCCCAGAATTTATCCAACTTTATAATTTACTAAATCTTTATGCTAAAGCGGAGTGGACCACGCCGATTCATTCTTTTTTGCAAAATCGAAAGATACGTTCGCGCTCCTCTTACGCGGATTTAAAGGTTGAGGTTGAAGGAGCGAACTGGTACATGTACGACAAAAAGGAATGGCCGGCGAAAGCACCTTGGGACTCGAACAGGGCCCGACGTCGTCGTCGACATCGCAGGGCGTTATTGAACCTAGGGAGAAAAGACCCTAGGAAGGAAACGACTTTGGACATTATGATAGATCCTAATGAGAGAGAAAGGGCTTATGCTGAGGCGATATCCGAAATGAAGGCCGAAGAACAAAAGAAAATAGACGAAGAATACGAAGAAGAAAAGGAAAAAAAGAAAAAAGAACAAGGAAAGGCCTTTGACGAAACAAGCTACAGAAAAAAACACAAAAAAAGATTTGCTCGGGTGAGTACATTGAAACCGATAAAGTATTCAAGGTTTCGAAAGACGGCGCTGAAGGATCTAAAAGAGTCGAATTATTTTCGGTATCAAGTGCACTATAGCCTACGTTATTTGATAGCCGACTATCTTACTAATGTTACACGCACAAGCCAAGTTACCAATAAAGCAACTAACCCGAAGCTACTTATTGTTTTCATTAAAGATCTTATAGAAATGAGTCAATTTGGAATCATGGGAACTACTCAAAATCAACTTCCAACCTTGCAAGATATCCTAAAAATGGGGTATCTCGTTCTGAACCCCATTCGTACCTTTAAAAGATTGAGGTGGGAGCGCATTACGTATGAAATCCTAGCGATTTCCCTGATTCATAAGAATCAATTCCAAAAATTGGCCTACACTCCGGGTCCGGACAATAAAAGAGACCCTTGTCTGGAGATAGGTGTGAACAAAGTGAAGCAAACTACATATAAGGTCCGCAAGGGGCGCAAGGTAGTAGAATCGTTGAGCGTACGAAGACTGACAGTTAAGAGGTGTTGGGGACTGCGTGTGTCTTATGGGAAATTTGGGTGTCCTAGGTCTTTCTGGACCAAATTGATTCGATATTTAGTTCACCCATTCGCAATCCCATTGAAAGCCAAAGGACGTGGAAAGAAACAGAGAAAGCGGTCTCCTTGGTCTTATGAGAGAGTATTTGGTCTATTCAACTGGAAAACCGAAGTACGTCCAAAGAAAAAGAGAAAGCGGACTCCTTGGTCTTATGAGAGAGTATTTGGTCAATTCCACGCAGACCAGATGAGGTTCTTTTATAAGATAGGTGTTTGTGGCAAGTTCAAGCGCGAATGCACAGCTATCCTTCTAAGCCTTCTAACTGACCCTAAGCATGCGAACGACAGAATCAAAAAGCTTATTCTTTTGGACGAGGGAGTGCCAGATACGCTTGTCGAAAAGGGTCTGCTTGTTCCTGAAAATCTTTTATCCCCCAGACGCCGCAGACAATTGAGAATTTTAAATGAACTAAATAAAAAAAAGAAAAAAGAGAAAAGAATCCCTAAAACAAAATTAACCCGCTACACCAAACTTCTTAAAGAAACTGGACGTATGGATTTGAACCTACTATTGAGAGAACTAGACGAACGAGAAAAGAGACAAGGAGAGGAACGACTAAATCTAGTTCAAAAGAAAGAAAGAGAACAAGAAGAACTACGCAAGAAAGAAGAAGAAAGCAAAGAATTAAATAGAATCAGAAAGAAACTAATGAGATTAAAGTTTTTTCTTTGGCCGAATTATCGACTCGAAGACTTAGCTTGTATGAATCGCTATTGGTTTGATACTACTAATGGCAGCCGTTTCAGTATGTTAAGGATCCGAGTATATCCACGATTGAAAACCCGTTAATCTTCCAGTTTGACTAGAATACCCATACCATTATAATGGATTGTTTTACATTCCAGGTGTACCCCATGAAATATAGAAATGGCTCAACAAAAGCTTCTTTCTTTTGTTGAGCCATTGTTTGATTTTTAGATTTTCATTTGAATATTCCAATTTTTCTCTTTTGTTTATCTTGTGTAAGTGGAGAAAGAAATAGACTCTTCTTTTGTATCCCGAGCCGAATCCAATTTCAATTTGAATGAATTGTTGATTCATTTTTTATTTTCAAAAATGAGAAGTTCATAACGAAATGAATATTTTATTATATAAAATATGGATCAATTCAAAAAGAACTAGGATTCTTATTACTGATCAGTCAAATTCATTTTTTAAAAAAAGAAAAGATAAGGAAACCTTGTTTTATGGTAAAAACTCCATTAATTTCAGTTATCTCGCAAGAAGAAAAAGAAAAGAATAGAGGGTCCGTTGAATTTCAAGTATTTTGTTTTAACAAGAAAATAGACAAAATTTCTTCCCATTTGAAATTGCACAGAAAGGACTATTTATCTCAGAGAGGTCTACATAAAATTTTGGGAAAACGCGATCGTCTGCTGTCTTATTTGTCAAAGAAAAATAGAGTACGTTATAAAGAATTAATAAATAGGTTGAATATTCGCGAGTCAAAAACTCGTTCAATTTGAAATGTTATTTTCAATTATTTGCTTTATTAGATTTTTGCATTTGGATGAATTTCTTTTCGTTTTCGGCAATTCATGAAAGAAAAAATCGAGGAAAAACTTATGACTATACCAGCTACAAGAAAAGACCTCATGATAGTCAATATGGGCCCTCACCACCCATCAATGCACGGTGTTCTTCGGCTCATCCTTACTCTAGATGGTGAAGATGTTATCGACTGTGAACCCGTATTGGGTTATTTACACAGAGGGATGGAAAAAATTGCGGAAAATCGAACTATTATACAATATCTGCCTTATGTAACACGTTGGGATTATTTGGCTACTATGTTCACAGAAGTAATAACTGTAAATGCCCCAGAGCAATTGGGAAATATTCAAGTACCTAAAAGGGCTGGCTATATCAGAACAATTATGCTCGAATTAAGTCGTATAGCTTCTCATCTATTATGGCTTGGACCCTTTATGGCCGATATTGGCGCACAAACCCCCTTTTTTTATATTTTCAGAGAAAGAGAATTAATATATGATCTGTTTGAAGCAGCCACCGGTATGAGAATGATGCATAATTATTTTCGTATCGGAGGAGTTGCAGCCGATCTACCTCATGGCTGGATAGATAAATGCTTGGATTTCTGTAATTATTTTTTAACAGGACTTGCTGAATATGAAAAGCTTATTACGCGGAATCCTATTTTTTTAGAGCGAGTAGAGGGAATAGGCATTATTGGTAAAGAAGAAGCAATAAATTGGGGTTTATCAGGACCAATGCTACGAGCTTCCGGAATGCAATGGGATCTTCGTAAAATCGAGAATTCTGAATGTTACAAAAAATTCGATTGGGAGGTTCAGTGGCAAAAAGAAGGAGATTCATTAGCTCGCTATTTAGTCCGAATCGGTGAAATGAGGGAATCCATAAAAATTATTCAACAGGCTCTGGAAGGAATTCCGGGAGGTCCTTATGAGAATTTAGAAATTCGATGTTTTGATAGAGAAAGGTATCCAGAATGGGGCGGTTTTGAATATCGATTCATTAGTAAAAAACCTTCTCCTACTTTTGAATTGCCGAAACAAGAACTTTATGTGAGAGTTGAAGCCCCAAAAGGAGAATTGGGAGTTTTTATGATAGGAGATCGGAGCAGCTTTCCTTGGAGATGGAAAATACGTCCACCGGGTTTTATGAATTTGCAAATTCTTCCTCAGTTAGTTAAAAGAATGAAATTGGCTGATATTATGACAATACTAGGTAGCATAGATATCATTATGGGAGAAGTTGATCGTTGAGATGATAATTGATACACCAGAAGTACAAGATATCAATTCTTTTTCCAGATTCGAATCCCTACAAGAGATATATGGGATCGTCTGGATGCTTGTCCCTATTTTCACCCTTGTAGTGGGAATCACAATAGGTGTATTAGTAATTGTGTGGTTAGAAAGAGAAATATCCGCGGGGATACAACAACGTATTGGGCCTGAATACGCCGGTCCTTTCGGAATTCTTCAAGCTCTAGCAGATGGGACAAAACTGCTTTTGAAAGAGAACCTTCTTCCATCTAGAGGGGATAGCCCTTTGTTCAGTATTGGCCCATCCATGGCAGTTATATCAATTCTTCTAAGTTATTCAGTAATTCCTTTTAGCTATCGCCTTGTTTTAGCTGATCTAAATGTTGGTGTTTTTTTATGGATTGCCTTTTCAAGTATTGCTCCCATTGGACTTCTTATGTCAGGATATGGATCAAATAATAAATATTCCTTTTTAGGTGGTCTACGAGCTGCCGCTCAATCAATTAGTTATGAAATACCATTAACTCTATGTGTGTTGTCAATATCTCTACGTGTGATTCGTTAAAACAGAAACCCGCATTCGGGTTGAGGAACTAAACCAGATAGTTATATGAGTGAAAGAAAACAGCTTCTATTCTATAGTCTAAAATGAGAAATTGGCAGTAAAAAACGGAGTCTCATTTCCTATGTACAAGAGGTAAGCGGAAGTAAACATTAAGGGAAAGGGCCCTTGCCCCAAGATTGGTTGAGTAGTCATCCTGGCTTGAAGCGGGCTCAAAAGATCAACCGGATACGGTTTTCCTTACCCTTTCTGCCTATTCCCTCATATCTATTACCATAACAATACCAAATGGGGAGCTCCTTTCAAATGAGTGGATAGTTAGGAACACCAAAATACATAAAGGATTGGTAATGGAGATTTTGTAAATTGTCCAAAAGGAAAAGGAAAGGACATTGTTACATAACATAAAAAGAAGAGTAATTGGGGGCTTTAAGTTGGTAGAAATGATCAAGCAGTACTCCTCGCAATTCCGACCTAGAGTATGCTCCGATCCACCGATTCAATAAATAACTATCAGGAACTCACTACGTTAATCTAGACAATTAAAGATAAATAGGTTATCATACTTTCGAGTAAGCCGCTATGGTGAAATTGGTAGACACGCTGCTCTTAGGAAGCAGTGCTAAAGCATCTCGGTTCGAGTCCGAGTAGCGGCATATAATTTTATATTCGAGATCAATAAAAACCTAAATTTCTTTTTTGTAATAAATTCCATTTCCGATTTCCATTTCTTATATTTTAATTGGAGGAACCCATACTTATCTTATTTGTATGATCTTTTTGACTTTAGAGCACATATTGACCCATATAAGTTTTTCGCTTGTTGTAATTGTAATTACAATTCATTTAATAACTTTATTGGTCAATGAAATTGTAGGACTACAAAATTCGTCAGAAAAGGGCATGCTAGTGAGTTTGTTCTCTATAACCGGATTATTAATAACTCGTTGGGTTTATTCAGGGCATTTCCCATTAAGTAATTTATATGAATCATTAATCTTTCTTTCATGGAATTTCTCCATTATTAATATGCTTCCGTATTTGAAAAAGTTTCAAAATCATTTAAGCGCAATAACCTCACCAAGTACTCTTTTTATCCAAGGCTTTTCTACTTCAGGTCTTTTAACTCAAATCCAGCAACCAAAAATCTTAGTGCCCGCTCTCCACTCCCAGTGGTTAATGATGCACGTAAGTATGATGATATTGAGTTATGCATCTCTTTTGTGTGGATCGTTATTATCAATAGCTCTGTTAGTCATTACATTTCGAAAAAGTAGAAGGGTGGTTGGTAAAAGAAATTTTTTATTAAATGGGTTCTTTTCCAATATCCAATACATAAATGAAAGAGAGGATATTTTACTAAAAACTCCTTTTCCTTCTTCTGTAAATTATTACAAGTCTCACTTGCTTCAACAATTTGATTATTGGAGTTATCGTATAATTAGTCTAGGATTTCTCTTTTTAACCATAGGAATTCTTTCGGGAGCAGTATGGGCTAATGAGGCATGGGGGTCGTATTGGAGTTGGGACCCAAAGGAAACTTGGGCGTTTATTACTTGGACGATATTTGCGATTTATTTACATATTCGAGAAAAGAAAAACTCGGAAGGTGTAAATTCCGCAATTGTGGCTTCTATTGGCTTTCTTATAATTTGGATATGCTATTTCGGAATTAATATATTAAAAATAGGATTACATAGTTATGGTTCATTTCCAATTTAATAGAATGAAATTGAAGGTTTTTAATGAGAAATAGAAAACCAGATTGTCGAAGCAAAGGGCTTGCAGAAATATAAGAAAACGTCGTAAAAGCCGTTGAGAACCATTCGAATCACTACACATAACTTGATTCAAATGGTTTTCACAAGGGCTAAGGATGTCTGATTACAAATCCATTTTTTCTTTTTGCTTAACTTGAAATTAAGGCAAAGAGACGCTTTTTTCATTGTGCAAGTCCAACAAAAATGTGACTTTGATATAGGATTTCGTTTTTGACTTTTTTGTTTTATTTTTGAAAGCTATCTATAAAAAAAATTTGATACAATCAATTCAACCTTGTCAACCGACAATGAGAGAAGAAAATCGGGATAAAGACCCATACCTATTACGGGTAAAAGCATAGAAATCGAAACAAATAACTCTCGCGGACCAGAATCAAAAAAAGAGGAGTTTGGGGCATTAAAAAGCCTGTAACCATAGAACATTTGGCGTAACATAGATAGTGAATAAATCGGAGTTAATATCATTCCAATTGCCATTACAAAAGTAATTATTATTTTCGGTATTAATAGTAATTTTTGGCTGGTGATTATTCCAAAAAAGACTATCAATTCTGCAACAAAACCACTCATGCCCGGTAATGCAAGGGAAGCCATCGATAAGATACTAAACATCGTAAATATTTTCGGAATGGCGACGGCCATTCCACCCATTTCATCGAAAAAACCAATACGTATTCTATCATAACTCGCCCCTGCCAAGAAAAAAAGCGCAGCACCAATAAATCCATGAGAGATTATTTGTAAAAGAGCTCCACTGAGTCCCGCATCCGTTATAGAGCCAATTCCTATAATTATGAAACCCATATGAGATACAGAGGAGTAGGCTATTCTTTTTTTTAAATTACGTTGACCAAGAGATGTCGAAGCTGCATAAACTATTTGGATTGCGCCTACTATAATGAAGTAGGGGGCAAATATCGAATGGGCATGGGGCAATAATTCCATATTGATCCGAACCAATCCATAAGCTCCCATTTTTAATAAGATTCCGGCTAGAAGCATACAAGTACTGTAATGGGCCTCTCCATGAGTGTCTGGTAACCATGTATGTAAGGGTATGATCGGTGATTTGACAGCAAAAGCAATAAGAAAGCCGATATAGAAGATTATTTCTAGTGCGGCAGGATACGATCTATGAGCTAATATTTCAAAATTGAATGTTGGCTCGTTAGAACCGTATAACCCGATACCTAGAACGCCTATTAATAAAAAGATGGAACTTCCTGCAGTGTACAAAATAAACTTTGTAGATGAATACAGGCGTTTCTTTCCCCCCCACATGGATAAAAGTAAATAAACGGGAATTAACTCTAGCTCCCACATTAGGAAAAAAAGCAAAAGATCCTGAGAAGAAAATGATCCTATTTGACCACTGTACATTGCTAACATCATGAAATGGAATAATCGTGAATCTCGAGTAATGGGCCAAGCCGCTAACGTAGCCAAAGTGGTGATAAATCCCGTCAGTAAAATGGGTCCGAGGGAGAGTCCATCTATTCCCAATCTCCAGTCAAAATGAAAAAAAAGGATCCATTTAGAATCTTCCACCAGTTGGATTAATGGATCGTCCAATTGGAAATGATAACAGAATGCATAGGCCGTTAGAAGGAGTTCTAGTGAACAGACGCACAAAGTATACCATTTAGTTACCTTATTTCCTCTATGAGGGAGAAAGAAAATCAAAGAACCCGCTGAAATCGGAAAAATAACAATTATTGTTAACCAAGGAAAATAATTCATGGTAAAGACAAGATAAACTTGGACCATAAAACCCATGCTCAAAAATAGAATCTATTAAACTATATTCTCTTTTTTTTCGAGTACGGGTTTTGTCGGTAAAAAAATAAGAAAAATGTATTCAATTCAACTGGGGTTTTCCGAAAGGTATTAATAAGCTAGACCCATACTTCGAGTTGTTTCATGCCATAAATAAACCCGAACACTTAAAAAATCTGTTGGACAGGCGGATTCACATCTTTTACATCCGACACAGTCCTCTGTTCTTGGAGCGGAAGCAATTTGCTTAGCTTTACATCCGTCCCAGGGTATCATTTCTAATACATCTGTAGGGCAGGCTCTGACACATTGAGTACACCCTATACATGTATCATAAATTTTTACTGAGTGTGACATGGGGTCTATAATTGTTTATACGTCATAAATTTTCGATCTAGTCAATTCGTTTTGAAATAACGGATATATTTCGCCACCAGATGAATCAATGATTTAGCAGAATTTTTCAACCTACTACTTTTGGTCGTAAAAAAGGCCCAAGATACTTTGCTTTGATTTCCTCTGTTTTCGCAAATAGAATCTAGGTCACATATCATACATGCCAACTTCAAATAATGAATGAGAAAATATGAATTATCTAATTCATACTACTTATTCAATAAATTCGATTGATTGATACGAATTGATTTTTTGTTACGATAAATTGACGAAAGAATAGCCGGTCCAATAGCTGCTTCAGCGGCTGCAATGGCTATAACAAAAAGGGAAAAAATGTCACCTTTTAGTTGGCGACTATCAAAAAAATCAGAAAATGTTACAAAATTTAAATTAACCCCATTCAGCATAAGTTCAAGAGACATAAGAGCCCTAAGCATATTCCGACTCGTAATCAATCCATAGATACCAATAGAAAATAAAAAAGAACTCAAAACAAGGACATGTTCGAGTATCATTGAAGAGCTCCTTATCCACCTTATCCATTTGAATTCATTTCACTAGCGACAAGAATGCAACAGATTCGATTCTTTTTAATGCTACTAAAAACAATTATGAAACAAAGGCAATATGTCGAAAAAATAGATTTTACATTTTTAAAATTAAATTAATAGAATGAAAAGTCTTCACGCAGAATTCAAAGCAGATAGATATGATAAAACAGAAGAGCATTTCACTTCGAATTTTTGTTGTTTTGCCTGTTAGATTAGAAATGAAAAAGTTTTTTTACTGACGAGCCACAGAAATTGCACCTAACAAAGCAACTAAAAGAATTATAGAAATGAGTTCAAATGGAAGAAAAAAATCTGTTGATAAATGAATTCCAAGCTGTTGACTATTACTTATCAAATCTTTCTCTATAATCTGGTTTGATCTTGTAGTCCAAATAATCCCATACCATGATGTATTTAGAATAGTAGTAATTAGTGAAAGAAAAAGAATTGTAGAAATTAGTGAAGTAAGCCCATCCCCAACAGTCCAAAGAGGACTATCTTTGTAATATTCTGAACCATTCATGAACATCACAGCAAATATTATTAAAACGTTTATAGCTCCTACATAAATAAGGAGCTGTGCAGCAGCTACAAAATAGGAGTTTGATAGAATATAAAATAAAGATATACAAATAAAAACAAATCCCAAAGAAAAGGCAGAATAAATAGGGTTGGTAAGTAATACGACCCCTATACTCCCTAATATAAGACTTGATCCCAGAAAAACTAAAAGAAAATCGTGTATTGGTCCGGTCAAATCCATTATATATAATAAATAGAAATCTTTTTCATGACCTTATTGACCCCACCAGGAAAACTTTTACGACACCAACCCATTAAGATTCAATTACAATTTTAATGAGTGTGAATTGCCGTAGGTCGAATAATTCGACAACCCCCCACTCTATATTTCGAATAAAGAAAGGGTATGTTTTTAAACTGAAAATCCAAATGAAGCCGGGGTTCTTACTAACCAATCAATAGTTCCAGTTTGTCCTTATTGAACAAGAAAAAAAGACCGGATTCTTTATTCTTTTAGGCCAAAGATAAACTTTAGTAAGTAATTGGAATTTTTTTAATTAAAAAAAGAAAGGGGTTTATCCACTTTTGATTTTAGGTGAATTCAAAATGGTTCGGATTGTATAATCCTCAATTACTGGCATTGGTAAACGACCCAGAGCTGTTTGATTATAATTCAATTCGTGACGATCATAGGTTGAAAGTTCATATTCTTCGGTCATGGATAAACAATTTGTTGGACAATACTCAACGCAATTACCACAAAATATACAAATTCCAAAATCAATACTGTAATTAAGTAAGCGTTTCTTTCGAATATCAGTTTCAAATTTCCAATCAACAACAGGTAGATCTATAGGGCATACACGAACACATACTTCACACGCAATGCATTTATCAAATTCAAAATGGATTCGACCGCGAAAACGCTCCGATGTAATTAATTTTTCATAGGGATATTGAATAGTTACAGGGAAACGATTTGCGTGGGATAAGGTAATCATCAAACTTTGACCAATGTACCTTGCGGCTCGTACTGTTTGTTGACCATAATTCATGAATCCAGTTACCATAGGGAACATATCGTGAATATCACTGAATAATTTTACCTTTCTTTCTCTTGTTTCATACACACCGTGAAAATAGAATCTTCTAGTCCTTTTTTATTTCTCTTACATCGAAAAGAGTTGAGAAGAAGTTGTTAATAATAGATTACCGAGAGAAATAGGTAGAAGAAATTTCCACCCAAGATTTAATAGTTGGTCCATTCTTAGCCTAGGTAAAGTCCATCTTGTTGTGATAGAAATAAACAAGAAAAAAAAAGTTTTAGCTAATGTAATAAAAAGTGTGATTGTTGTTCTAAAGATTCCACCCGCCTTATTTATTTCAAATAATGAAGGAAAGTCTATGTACGGAATAGAGAGATTCCAACCGCCCAAATAAAGAATTGTTACAAATAAGGAAGAAACTAATAAATTTAAATAGGAAGTAACGTAAAATAAACCAAACTTTATACCAGAATATTCGGTTTGATAGCCGGCTACTAACTCTTCCTCTGCTTCTGGTAAATCAAAGGGTAATCTTTCGCATTCGGCTAGGGAAGCCATTAGAAAAATAAGAAACCCTATAGGTTGACGCCACAAATTCCACCCCCAAAAACCATATTTTGACTGCGCCTCAATTATATCAACCGTACTTGAACTATTAGAAAATCCTAGTCGACAAAATCATCACTATTCCCATCGCTATTACAGAACCGTACGTGAGATTTTTTTACCTCATACGGCTCCTCAAGGGCCTTAAATAAATTGAAGGACCAAGTCAAGTCCTTTTTATCTGGCTCTATTTGTAGGTTAGATAAAGTTTTTAAAAATTTATTGAAAGGTCCCGAATTAGACCAAAGGAATTCTGTCTACTAAAAACGAAAAGAAATAATAAAGGGAAAAAGTACTTCTGAATTGATCTCATCCTTTCATTTAATATTTACGTTTTGCTTTCTTGAGTAATAGCTTAATCTTTGAATAAAATACCCCGTCTCAAGATATACATAAATATTCCGACCCAGGGTTTTCGATTACGAAAGCGGTTTTACATTATTTTCGTTAAGTTCATGACTTGAATAATGGCACGAGTTCTATCTTTATAAAATTAGAATTTCATTAAAAAGAGAAAAAAAGGACTTTTTTCTTTCTATTGTAATCTATTGAAATTCTAGTCTTACTCTTTTTTTTTTTCGTTTTCCTATTCTTCTTTCTAAAGGGGCGTTTCAAAAAAGTGAATAAAGGATTATTTCGTTCCTGATAGTTATTTATTGAATCGGTGGATCGGAGCATACTCTAGGTCGGAATTGCGAGGAGTACTGCTTGATCATTTCTACCAACTTAAAGCCCCCAATTACTCTTCTTTTTATGTTATGTAACAATGTCCTTTCCTTTTCCTTTTGGACAATTTACAAAATCTCCATTACCAATCCTTTATGTATTTTGGTGTTCCTAACTATCCACTCATTTGAAAGGAGCTCCCCATTTGGTATTGTTATGGTAATAGATATGAGGGAATAGGCAGAAAGGGTAAGGAAAACCGTATCCGGTTGATCTTTTGAGCCCGCTTCAAGCCAGGATGACTACTCAACCAATCTTGGGGCAAGGGCCCTTTCCCTTAATGTTTACTTCCGCTTACCTCTTGTACATAGGAAATGAGACTCCGTTTTTTACTGCCAATTTCTCATTTTAGACTATAGAATAGAAGCTGTTTTCTTTCACTCATATAACTATCTGGTTTAGTTCCTCAACCCGAATGCGGGTTTCTGTTTTAACGAATCACACGTAGAGATATTGACAACACACATAGAGTTAATGGTATTTCATAACTAATTGATTGAGCGGCAGCTCGTAGACCACCTAAAAAGGAATATTTATTATTTGATCCATATCCTGACATAAGAAGTCCAATGGGAGCAATACTTGAAAAGGCAATCCATAAAAAAACACCAACATTTAGATCAGCTAAAACAAGGCGATAGCTAAAAGGAATTACTGAATAACTTAGAAGAATTGATATAACTGCCATGGATGGGCCAATACTGAACAAAGGGCTATCCCCTCTAGATGGAAGAAGGTTCTCTTTCAAAAGCAGTTTTGTCCCATCTGCTAGAGCTTGAAGAATTCCGAAAGGACCGGCGTATTCAGGCCCAATACGTTGTTGTATCCCCGCGGATATTTCTCTTTCTAACCACACAATTACTAATACACCTATTGTGATTCCCACTACAAGGGTGAAAATAGGGACAAGCATCCAGACGATCCCATATATCTCTTGTAGGGATTCGAATCTGGAAAAAGAATTGATATCTTGTACTTCTGGTGTATCAATTATCATCTCAACGATCAACTTCTCCCATAATGATATCTATGCTACCTAGTATTGTCATAATATCAGCCAATTTCATTCTTTTAACTAACTGAGGAAGAATTTGCAAATTCATAAAACCCGGTGGACGTATTTTCCATCTCCAAGGAAAGCTGCTCCGATCTCCTATCATAAAAACTCCCAATTCTCCTTTTGGGGCTTCAACTCTCACATAAAGTTCTTGTTTCGGCAATTCAAAAGTAGGAGAAGGTTTTTTACTAATGAATCGATATTCAAAACCGCCCCATTCTGGATACCTTTCTCTATCAAAACATCGAATTTCTAAATTCTCATAAGGACCTCCCGGAATTCCTTCCAGAGCCTGTTGAATAATTTTTATGGATTCCCTCATTTCACCGATTCGGACTAAATAGCGAGCTAATGAATCTCCTTCTTTTTGCCACTGAACCTCCCAATCGAATTTTTTGTAACATTCAGAATTCTCGATTTTACGAAGATCCCATTGCATTCCGGAAGCTCGTAGCATTGGTCCTGATAAACCCCAATTTATTGCTTCTTCTTTACCAATAATGCCTATTCCCTCTACTCGCTCTAAAAAAATAGGATTCCGCGTAATAAGCTTTTCATATTCAGCAAGTCCTGTTAAAAAATAATTACAGAAATCCAAGCATTTATCTATCCAGCCATGAGGTAGATCGGCTGCAACTCCTCCGATACGAAAATAATTATGCATCATTCTCATACCGGTGGCTGCTTCAAACAGATCATATATTAATTCTCTTTCTCTGAAAATATAAAAAAAGGGGGTTTGTGCGCCAATATCGGCCATAAAGGGTCCAAGCCATAATAGATGAGAAGCTATACGACTTAATTCGAGCATAATTGTTCTGATATAGCCAGCCCTTTTAGGTACTTGAATATTTCCCAATTGCTCTGGGGCATTTACAGTTATTACTTCTGTGAACATAGTAGCCAAATAATCCCAACGTGTTACATAAGGCAGATATTGTATAATAGTTCGATTTTCCGCAATTTTTTCCATCCCTCTGTGTAAATAACCCAATACGGGTTCACAGTCGATAACATCTTCACCATCTAGAGTAAGGATGAGCCGAAGAACACCGTGCATTGATGGGTGGTGAGGGCCCATATTGACTATCATGAGGTCTTTTCTTGTAGCTGGTATAGTCATAAGTTTTTCCTCGATTTTTTCTTTCATGAATTGCCGAAAACGAAAAGAAATTCATCCAAATGCAAAAATCTAATAAAGCAAATAATTGAAAATAACATTTCAAATTGAACGAGTTTTTGACTCGCGAATATTCAACCTATTTATTAATTCTTTATAACGTACTCTATTTTTCTTTGACAAATAAGACAGCAGACGATCGCGTTTTCCCAAAATTTTATGTAGACCTCTCTGAGATAAATAGTCCTTTCTGTGCAATTTCAAATGGGAAGAAATTTTGTCTATTTTCTTGTTAAAACAAAATACTTGAAATTCAACGGACCCTCTATTCTTTTCTTTTTCTTCTTGCGAGATAACTGAAATTAATGGAGTTTTTACCATAAAACAAGGTTTCCTTATCTTTTCTTTTTTTAAAAAATGAATTTGACTGATCAGTAATAAGAATCCTAGTTCTTTTTGAATTGATCCATATTTTATATAATAAAATATTCATTTCGTTATGAACTTCTCATTTTTGAAAATAAAAAATGAATCAACAATTCATTCAAATTGAAATTGGATTCGGCTCGGGATACAAAAGAAGAGTCTATTTCTTTCTCCACTTACACAAGATAAACAAAAGAGAAAAATTGGAATATTCAAATGAAAATCTAAAAATCAAACAATGGCTCAACAAAAGAAAGAAGCTTTTGTTGAGCCATTTCTATATTTCATGGGGTACACCTGGAATGTAAAACAATCCATTATAATGGTATGGGTATTCTAGTCAAACTGGAAGATTAACGGGTTTTCAATCGTGGATATACTCGGATCCTTAACATACTGAAACGGCTGCCATTAGTAGTATCAAACCAATAGCGATTCATACAAGCTAAGTCTTCGAGTCGATAATTCGGCCAAAGAAAAAACTTTAATCTCATTAGTTTCTTTCTGATTCTATTTAATTCTTTGCTTTCTTCTTCTTTCTTGCGTAGTTCTTCTTGTTCTCTTTCTTTCTTTTGAACTAGATTTAGTCGTTCCTCTCCTTGTCTCTTTTCTCGTTCGTCTAGTTCTCTCAATAGTAGGTTCAAATCCATACGTCCAGTTTCTTTAAGAAGTTTGGTGTAGCGGGTTAATTTTGTTTTAGGGATTCTTTTCTCTTTTTTCTTTTTTTTATTTAGTTCATTTAAAATTCTCAATTGTCTGCGGCGTCTGGGGGATAAAAGATTTTCAGGAACAAGCAGACCCTTTTCGACAAGCGTATCTGGCACTCCCTCGTCCAAAAGAATAAGCTTTTTGATTCTGTCGTTCGCATGCTTAGGGTCAGTTAGAAGGCTTAGAAGGATAGCTGTGCATTCGCGCTTGAACTTGCCACAAACACCTATCTTATAAAAGAACCTCATCTGGTCTGCGTGGAATTGACCAAATACTCTCTCATAAGACCAAGGAGTCCGCTTTCTCTTTTTCTTTGGACGTACTTCGGTTTTCCAGTTGAATAGACCAAATACTCTCTCATAAGACCAAGGAGACCGCTTTCTCTGTTTCTTTCCACGTCCTTTGGCTTTCAATGGGATTGCGAATGGGTGAACTAAATATCGAATCAATTTGGTCCAGAAAGACCTAGGACACCCAAATTTCCCATAAGACACACGCAGTCCCCAACACCTCTTAACTGTCAGTCTTCGTACGCTCAACGATTCTACTACCTTGCGCCCCTTGCGGACCTTATATGTAGTTTGCTTCACTTTGTTCACACCTATCTCCAGACAAGGGTCTCTTTTATTGTCCGGACCCGGAGTGTAGGCCAATTTTTGGAATTGATTCTTATGAATCAGGGAAATCGCTAGGATTTCATACGTAATGCGCTCCCACCTCAATCTTTTAAAGGTACGAATGGGGTTCAGAACGAGATACCCCATTTTTAGGATATCTTGCAAGGTTGGAAGTTGATTTTGAGTAGTTCCCATGATTCCAAATTGACTCATTTCTATAAGATCTTTAATGAAAACAATAAGTAGCTTCGGGTTAGTTGCTTTATTGGTAACTTGGCTTGTGCGTGTAACATTAGTAAGATAGTCGGCTATCAAATAACGTAGGCTATAGTGCACTTGATACCGAAAATAATTCGACTCTTTTAGATCCTTCAGCGCCGTCTTTCGAAACCTTGAATACTTTATCGGTTTCAATGTACTCACCCGAGCAAATCTTTTTTTGTGTTTTTTTCTGTAGCTTGTTTCGTCAAAGGCCTTTCCTTGTTCTTTTTTCTTTTTTTCCTTTTCTTCTTCGTATTCTTCGTCTATTTTCTTTTGTTCTTCGGCCTTCATTTCGGATATCGCCTCAGCATAAGCCCTTTCTCTCTCATTAGGATCTATCATAATGTCCAAAGTCGTTTCCTTCCTAGGGTCTTTTCTCCCTAGGTTCAATAACGCCCTGCGATGTCGACGACGACGTCGGGCCCTGTTCGAGTCCCAAGGTGCTTTCGCCGGCCATTCCTTTTTGTCGTACATGTACCAGTTCGCTCCTTCAACCTCAACCTTTAAATCCGCGTAAGAGGAGCGCGAACGTATCTTTCGATTTTGCAAAAAAGAATGAATCGGCGTGGTCCACTCCGCTTTAGCATAAAGATTTAGTAAATTATAAAGTTGGATAAATTCTGGGAAGAGAAAAAAACTCGATCCTAGGAAAGAACTTTTCTTTTCATCATTATTGCGTTCCATTAGTTCTTCTAGTTCGTTTTCATTATTTAACCCCATCCAATCAAAAAAGTTCTTATTGTCGATTTTTTCAACTTCTTCAGGTTCTAGTATCAAACTCAGGTCAAACTCTCGTTGAGCAATCTTTATCGCTTGGGCCCTCCCCGAAAGTTTTTTTTTTCTAGCAGCCAAGTCTTTTTTTCGCTTATCCATGCTTTTTTGTTTTTTAAAAATCGGGGTACGTCTTTTATCATACGACTTTTCATACCGAACAAACTTGTCTAGCCCATGCCTATCAAACTTAGGCCAAAATAAGGCGTAAACAGAGAAAAAGGTGTGGTGCCGTATGGTTTCTAGGGCAAGAATTGCGGACTCTACCAACTCCAAATCATCGAGGTGCTCCTTCGGTAACCACCCGTCCGGGAGCACCCTATTCTGTCCAGTTACCCAAGAATCAATAGCGACCTTATCCACCACCTTAGATCCTTTTTTCTTATCTTCAACATCAAATCGTATCTGATTATAAGTCATCCGCCTACGCAGTGCCGTCCTATTAACGTCCATATGCATATCCAACAAAGGGTGCTTTTCCATGGAATCGCGCAAATTTTGATAGTTACTTGTCAGCATATCCACAAGGCTATCTTTGTGTAGGTTGTAAAGATGTGCAATTGCGGTGTGTTTATTATTTACTAATGATGGCGCTATGACATAGGGATCCTTCTTATATTCAGCATTAAGGAAGCTATATGCTAAAAGATCATATCTAAGGTGCTTTTTAAATTTCAATTTTTGTGGGTTAATCGGCAATGAGTCTACTTCATATAAATCCCCTTTCTTGAAATTGTGATTTTCAGCCGTGCGACATTGATTCATTTTATTTCGCCATTTTTGTGCTTCTAATCTGGACCATCTAATGTCAGATAAAAGATAGTAGTCAAAATGGCCTCTTAACCATTCTTTCCATCGATTCATCCCAAGTCTAAAATTTTTCAAATTACGGAATTTAGATACTCTAAAAGAAGACTTCTCCGTTTGTGATAATTTAAAAAATACATATGCTTGTGACAGAGAGGATAAGTCAAAAACAATGGTTTTTTGACTATTACTAATTTGACTATTTCTCAAATTAAAAGTATGTTTTTTTATAGTTGAAATAAAACGGCTTTTTGTTCTTTTCTTTTTATTAATGCCTTTAATGCCCTTGCCAATCATTTTGTTTTTTCTTTTTTTTTTGAATTTAGAAAAAAACTGTGCAACCATTTTCAGACTACTCCTTTTCTTATTTATTTCATCTAGAAATCTCTTTTTCAAATCGAAAAGTATTTTCACGTATATCCATTCAATGATCAATTTTCTAAAAATTTGAGATTTACGAATGAATCGTGCCTTTCTTCTTTTGAATATTTTAGAAACCCTTCGTAGTGCTTCTGAGATTTTAGAATGAGAACTGGTTTTGGTCGAACTAATGCTTGTTTGAATAATGAAAAGTCTTTTTTTCTTTTCTTTTATAAGCCTTTCTATTTCATTTATGATTGTGCTTGTTTTATCCACTTTCCTTTCTTTTTTCTTTTTTGTTAATTTAGATTGTGGCCCTTTTTTCAAATTTGTTCTTTTTTTTACTTTTACGCCCTTTAGCAGCTTGGATTGAAAGCCTTTTTTTTGAAAAGCTAAAAGACCTTTTCGAAGAAACCCTTCTCTTTTAAACTTCAAAAAACCCTTCTTTTGCAACTTTCTAATTACACTTGTGAGTAGGTTTTTGAGTTCTTGAGAAGCTTTTTTTTTCTTTAGTTCTTCAAAAACGGTTTTAAAAAATGGATAGGGTTTGCGAGCCGTACCAAAAGGAATAGTAGTTATTCTTCCAAAAACGGTTAAATAAAAATCCTCTGCCACACTGCTCTCTTTGCTTTGATCGGGTTCTCGCCAAGGTTTCCACTCAAAAGGAAAGTGGATCCTTATCTGACAACCATCTGTGAACCACCCTATTGGGTCTTGTGACTCGTCAAGTGGAATACCACCAAAATCGCACAAGGTGTGAGTTTCCTTCTTTAAATCCGCGAAATCCTGAAACAATTCGGGACTTTGAAATAAGAGTATACGAGCCATATTTTTAGCTATTATCAATAAAGGAAAGATCACATTTTTCCTTAAAAACGATTGGATTAATAGTATCAGAGATCTTATTGCATGACCCGATTGAAGGAGTTCCCACGTCTCAGCTATACAAATGGCTCGGATCTCATGCGCCTCTCGGCGCTCCTGCCATTCTTCTACTTCTAAGGCATTCCCTGCTTCTTTTTTGTCTTCTTCGTCTTCCCTGAGCCCTTGTAGTTCGTTTTCTGCTTCTATAGCAGCCTCTATAGCACTCTTTTGAGAATCTGGCAGATTCCACAGTTTCTTCCAAATTCGGTTTATCCTTTCGGATATACGCTTAACTCTCACTTTAAACCCGTATTCCCGTAGTAGAAATCTAGAAACTTTTTTCATAAGCTCAAAGATATCTAAAGTGAGCAGAATGAGTAAAAGGGTTTTCCTTCGTTTGGGCAAAAAAAGGGGCGACTGGGCCCGGTGTTCATACCACCCACATATCGTTACTTTTCGCCTTTGGGTACGGTCCGCACCTTTGACCATATTGCGACGAAAATGCGTGATCTTAGCGTAACGGTAAAAATACCATTGCTTCAGTTCACGTTTATCATGTCGCTCATAGTATTTCCAGACTTTGGTTCGAAATACCCTAAATTTTGCTTTTCTTGTACGCAAATAGACGTCTTCGGATACTACATCGTCATTTCTTATCGTGTATTCACTATAATCTTTTTTTTCCTCATCGATGTTGTATTCCCACCGAGGAACTTTTTTCATGATTGTCCGTAGTTTCAGCTGAAACTTACGGTATTTTTGATATTTTTTGCGCATTTTCGGAATGTCTTTATGTGTGAACCCGCTCAAACCCTGATAGTAGGTATTCATAATGTCGTATACCGTGTTACGATTTCGACGTATTTTGTTTATTTTATCTAAAAATGGGTTTGGAGAGGAATAAAGGTTTCTTTTTGAACTTGGTCTCAAATTAGAATTCAGAACCAAAATTCTAGTGAAAATCCGATTCAAGCGGCAAGCCTTCTTTTGTTTGTTTGTCAATGTTCCTTTCTTTGTCTTTTTCTTTAACTTTAGCAAAATCTTATAAGGAGCCGTTTTTTTAAGTATTCTCAAAGTTTTCCCTAATAGACTCTTTTCGAAAACTTGCCGTCTAAGCTTTTGTTTTGCCCGGCTTTCCCGTTCCTCTTTCTCGCGTTCGAGTATCAAATACTGCTCTTTCTGATTTAAAGGTCTCAAGTCTTTAAAAAAAAACCACATTGTTTGCAGGTGCTCTTCCTCGTCAACCCTCTGTTCCGCTGCTGTTTTCGTGAATTTATGGTTATACCAAAAAGCTCCGCGAGAAGGTCCATCCCAGACGGGGTCATTTTCCCTTTTTTTTCCTCCCGATGGGTGCATTTGGTCAAACAAGGTCTCAGAAATTGATCGCAAAGCTTTCGGAGTGTATTTGAATTGAAAGAGCTTTCTCCGTATGTCAAATGCATCCCTAAAAGGAGATCCGCTTTGTAGCTTCTGTACTCTTTTTCTTAATTCCTTGTTCAGACTGGCCCTTTTCTTGTCATTTCGTAAAACCCAAAGGGTGTACAATCTATCCCTATCGGGCAGTAGCTTGGTTTTTCTAAACAAAGAAAGTTTTCCTTCAATCATTTTAGAAAAAGTGATTAAAGAAAGGGGATATGTGAAAGAGGTCCGTTCTTTTCCATCGCTTTCACATTTATAAAAACCAAATTGTGAAAATCCCCCTTTTTTGACACTATCTTCGTAGAAAGAAGTTTTGATGTAGCGGTAAGGTTGAACCCACCTGCGCGGATTGAAAAAGAAATGGGAAAAACCGCGGAAAATGGCGCTAAAAACCATTTTATGGTTGAACAAAAACCACTTCAGGAACTTCAAATCAGGGATATAAACGGACAAGAGATTGAAGTAGAGGTCAAAATGTTTGACCACGATCAAAAAGGGAGAAAAAAGGGGCTTGAATCGGTTCAAAAAGCGACTAGAAGACGAAAACAAGTCGAAAAGGTAACCATAAAAAAATTTCAACCGGTGGAAAAGCAAAGCATAATAAAATTTCAACCGGTGGAAAAGGAAAGCATAAAATGAAAAGGACTCGAAAAAGCAATCTGAAAAGAAAGTATAAAGGGTATTTTCAAATCCTGTTTCTTCATCCATATCCGAAATTTCTTCATTCTCTTCCTCGTCGAGTTCGTTGCTGTCTCCCTTTTCACTTTCTTCGAGCTCTTCCTCATCCATATCCGAAATTTCTTTATTCCTTTCCTCGTCGAGTTCGTCGCTGTGCTCTTTTTCTCTTTCTTTTCGTTTTTTGTTACTCTTTTTCGAAATTAGAGCCCTGTTTTTTTCTTCGTCATCTGACTTTTCGTCTTTCTTTTGTTCTTCTTCGAAGTACTCTAATGGATAGAATCCATTTTCTATCTCTCTTTGCACTTTGGCGTCTTCCTCTAGGCGTTCCATCCTAGCTAGCTCGACTGCATTAGGCACGGATGAACGATGAGGAACAAAAGGTATCGGCGATTTTCCTAAAAAATACAGGGCTACAATAAACAGAATCGTAGCTAATATTTGAATCATTTCATCGATTGTTTGTGCCTCACGGTATATCCCAGGTTTCATGACTTGATCTGGTTTATACTCAAACATTTGGGCTAGAGATATAGCCCTAGATCTTATCTTCTTGATTTTATCTTGAAGATACAGTTGATGAGTAAGAATTAGAAAGGCGGAGAAATTTTTCTGTAGCCATAATGTGAAAAATTGAACCAATTTGATACAAATCAAATGGCCTATACTCCAAACCAAAAAAGTAGTCGATATGTAGAGCACCTTATACTTGCATTGTATCAAGTACGCTATGATCATTCTCGAGAATATGGCGTTGGGAAAAAACGTAAAATTCAGTAATCTATAACTGAAACCATAAACAAAAGCTAGGGCTTGATCGCGTCTCGGAGCCGAAAACGATTTTGGTAGATAAATGTCTAGATGATGATTGGTCCAGAAAAAATGGTACAAAAGAAGGCAAAGAGCCAGTATGATTTTCAGGTAAAAATTGCTGACAATATTGTAAAAGGGCAAGTAGTAAATTAATAAATACCCCAACAAATGCCCCACCAAAAATCCATTACTGAGTGCTCGCGCTTTACCAGTCCCCTCTTCGTCTTGAAAAATCCAATAGCGGACAAGGAAAAGATAACTTGTGATTTTTGAAAATGTGATTAACGACCCATAAAACAGCCCGAAAATCAAGGCTGCGCGAATATCCATACGTCTATTATTGAAAGTTTGCATATAAAGATCTTTGTCTCTCCTGGGCTATTCTTCTAAAAGGTGGAATAGAATAACAATTATAAAAAGTTATATAGAATAACAATTATAAAAGGTGGAATAGAAATTACAGGTTTCTTACATTTTACATTATTGAAATACCGAATTCCTATTTTCAAGGAAATTGGAAAATCTGAAAGAATTCAGATTTCCCCCCTCTTTTTTTAGATTCGTCACTTCCCTTCATTATTCTTTTTTTTTTACCAAATAGACCTTACCAATACCTTGAAAAGGCGATTTACCAATACAATGAAAAGGACCCCTACCCCTACGATGCAGCAGCCTCCAAGAACAGAATTGAAACGAAAAGGTTTGATTAGACTTGGATCAGAACCATAAGTATAAACAGAGGAAAAAGAGCGCTCGGGGTTTTTTTGGGGTGTGTCCATTTCTTCCCTCAAACAAAAAACCGGAGGAGCCTCTTTTTCACCTGGGAACAAGATGGAGTTCTTTTCGTCTCGATAAGGCTTTAGATTGATCTGAACAACTGCATTCTCATATTTTTGACTCAAATCAAAAACCGGAGGATCCTCTTTTTCACCTGGCAACAAAATGGAGCTCTTTTCGTCTCGATAAGGCTTTGGATTGATCCTCTTTGTTTGAACAACTAGAACTGGGTTATCCTTTCTAAAAGGTTTTATAGTTTCCCTCCCAGTTGATGATTCTTTTATAATCAGCTTATCATTTCTAAAAGGTTTTCTTTTTTCCCTTCCAATTGATGTTGATGCTGATGTTTCTTTTAGAATCATCTTATCATTTCGATTTGGTTTCATTTTTTCCCTCCCAATTTCTGATTCTTTTGTTTTTATTAATATCAGCTGGCCTAGCAAAAAAACGAAAAAAACTTTTAGAATTCCCGGTAGAAAGGGATTTCCCTAATGAAAAAGCTTTCAACGCTGCCTGATGCCCTTTTACTTTCCAGAGATTTTTCCGAATTCGCTTTTTTGAACTAGAAATACGTTTTTTGGGAACTGTCATTTTGAAATTAAAAAAGTTCTTCATTGCTATAGTGAAATGTGAAAGACATTTCGATTTTTTTATTTTAATACGGATTATGGGTACTCTTTTTCTATTTGAGTATGGAAATATGGATTATGGCCACTGCTATAGTCAAATCTAAAATACATTCTAAAGTTGAAGAACCCCAGCTTTACCTATTTAATTGAAAATGAATTTCAATCTTTTTTTTTCTATTAACTATTAAATTAAGTAGTGAAGCTCGAGAAGAGTCTAACTAATTGAAATTTCCAAAAGTTGAATGGGACTAATAGTACAAGTAAGCTTTAATATTTTCAAATAATTCTAGCAATATTTAGAATACTTAATACTTAAGAGTTAAGACTAGAAAAAGTCATTTGAGTTTAGAACATCTTTATTTATTATGGATCCTTTTCATTCAAAAAAAAGGGCCGGTGAATTAGAAAAAATGAATTAAGAATTTTTTTATTGATTTTTTTATGGAACATATATATCAATATTCATGGATTATGCCGTTCATTCCACTTCCCGTTCCTATGTTAATAGGAGTTGGACTCCTACTTTTTCCAACGACAACAAAACATCTTCGGCGTATATGGGCCTTTCCTACTCTTTTTTTGTTAGGTCTAGTTATGCTTCTTTCGGCCTATTTATTTATTCATCAACTAAATAAAAGTTATATCTATCAATATGTCTGGTCTTGGACCATCAATAATGATTTTTCTTTAGAGTTTGGTCATTTGGTAGATCCACTTACTTCTATCATGTCAATTTTAATTACTACGGTTGGGATTACGGTTCTTATTTATAGTGAGAAATATATGTTTCATGATCAAGGATATTTAAGATTTTTTTCTTATATGACCTTTTTTAATGTTTCAATGTTGGGCTTAGTCACTAGTTCCAATTTGATACAAGTTTATATTTTTTGGGAATTCGTTGGAATGTTTTCTTACCTATTAATAGGCTTTTGGTTTACACGACCGGTTGCCGCGAATGCCTGTCAAAAAGCATTTGTAACTAATCGTGTAGGGGATTTCAGTTTATTATTAGGAATTCTGGGTCTTTATTGGATAACGGGAAGTTTTGAATTTCGAGATTTGTTCGAAATCTTTTCGAATTTGGTTCATAATAATGAAATTCCTTTTTTCTTTTTGACTCTGTGTGCCTTCTTATTATTTGGGGGCGCACTTGCTAAATCCGCGCAATTTCCCCTTCATATATGGTTACCTGATGCCATGGAAGGACCTACTCCTATTTCAGCTCTTATCCATGCTGCTACTATGGTAGCCGCAGGCATTTTTCTTGTAGCTCGTCTTCTTCCTCTTTTCATAGTCATGCCTTACATACTGAATCTAATATCTTTCATAGGTATAATCACAGTCTTTTTAGGAGCTACTTTAGCTCTTTCTCAAAAGGATATTAAGAGGGGCTTAGCTTATTCTACAATGTCTCAATTGGGTTATATGATGTTAGCTCTAGGCATGGGGTCTTATCGAGCCGCTTTATTTCATTTGATTACTCATGCTTATTCGAAAGCATTGCTCTTTTTAGGAGCTGGATCCATAATTCATTCAATGGAAGCTCTTGTTGGTTATTCTCCAGAAAAAAGTCAGAATCTGGTTCTTATGGGCGGTTTAACAAAACATATGCCAATTACAAAAACTTCCTTTTTATTAGGTACACTTTCTCTTTGTGGTATTCCACCTCTTGCTTGTTTTTGGTCCAAAGATTCAATTCTTAATGATAGTTGGTTGTATTCACCGATTTTCGCAATAATAGCTTGTTCCACTACAGGATTAACTGCATTTTATATGTTTCGGATCTATTTACTTACTTTTGAAGGACACTTAAACGTTCATTTTAGAAATTATAGTGGAAAAAGAAGTAATTCCTTCTATTCAATATCTTTATGGGGTAACGAAGGACCAAAAACGATTCAAAAAAAAGGGGGTTTCAAAACTTTCTTAACAATGAATAATAAAAAAGGGGTAACGTTTTTTTGTAAGAAAATAGATCGAATTGATAGTAGTGTAAGGAACATGACGCGCCTTTTTACTCACTTTGGGGCTAAGAATACTCTGCCGTATCCCCATGAATCCGACAATACTATGCTATTCCCTATGGTTCTATTGGTTCTATTTACTTTATTTGTTGGAGCCATCGGAATTCCTTTCAATCAAGAGGACAA